TCATACTTGCCGACCATCGATGAACTGATCGGATTAACCAACCAAAGTTAGCTTCCGTCATTATGTATTGAACAGAAGCAAAAGCCTCAGTAACAGTCGGACGGTAATAAAAAGTCATAGCAAACCCTGTAGCTACTTGTACTAAAAAACAAGTAAGCGTAATTCCTCCTAGACAATAAAATATGTTGACATGAGGAGGAACGTATTTACTAGTTATATCATCTGCAATCGCCTGAATCTCGAGACGTTCTTCGAACCAATCATAAACTTTATTGAGATAGGTAAACTAAAGGGACTTCCCCCTCTGAGAACCGTATATGAGAATTTCATCTCGTACAGCTCAAACAAAAACACCCCAATACTGGTTAAAAGAGGGATGGAATAGAAAATTGGAAACTTCTTAATCTTTTGAGTCAATCTTATATAAAAATACAAAAGAGTAAAAATAAGAAAGCTCTTCTTTGTCTTTGTGGTTATAATTAAAATGCCAAAAAATCAAGTCGGCTCGCTTGTCCTTATGTTGATCCTTAGAGGCCTCTTGAATCTTCTATTTACCTATTTTTTTTTTCTTTTTTTTTCTTTGTATGTAATGTGGCTTTCCTTTTGTTTTCTTTAGTATTGATAGGAATTTTCTTGTTAAGACCCTATGAATCAATTGAAACCTCAGATTCATACTAGAGCCACGATGATTCAATAAAATCTTCAAAATAAGTCCAAGGATTCCCTGAGTAAGAACCATTGGATCATCATTTATTCAAGGAGTAAAATAGATCTAATGACTAAAAAGACAAAATAATTTTGTCTTTTGATTTTGCTCAAAATCAAAAAAGAAATGGGAATTTGAAAGAAGAAAAATCTTTCAATTTCGAACTTTTCTTTGGGGAAATTTTTGGAATCCGGCCGCGAGGTCTGAATATTAAGTATGAATCATAGTTCGAATACTTCGTGATCTATTTCATATATTCCGTGCTCCAGATACTAAAATGAATATCCGACGGGATAAAACCATCTCTATCAAGACGACAGACCCATTTTCTGCACTATCAATAGGATCAATTATAACAAGTCACACACTCATATTCCGGAAATACAGAAACAAAAAAATTTCGCGATCGAACTCCCCAAAAAAATGAGCTAAAATCAAAATCCAAGACCTAAGCTTCACTTTTTTTATTTCAAAGGAAAAGTAAAAGCTAGGATTTTGTGGTTCTTGTGAATCTAATTCATTGAAATTCCGTCCAGTAAAACAGAAGAATTATAAATTTCCAAAATAATAGATAAGAATATCGCAAATAGAGCCATTGCGACACCCATCAAAGGAGTAGTTCCCCATCCAGGAGCTACTTTACCATATTCTGAATTCAACGGTTTCAATAAACTCCCTACATTAGTTCGTCTTGGAACAGATTTAGAATTCCCCTCAACAGTTTGTGTAGCCATAAAGCCTATTTTGTATTCATTAAGATCTGTTGACTTTGTATACCATTCCGTTGTAAATAAAGGATCTTATCATAGATCCATTGTAGTCTTAAAATTATATAATAATGGAAACAGCAACCCTAGTCGCCATCTTTATATCTGGTTTGCTTGTAAGTTTTACTGGGTACGCCTTATATACTGCTTTTGGGCAACCCTCTCAACAACTAAGAGATCCGTTCGAGGAACACGGGGACTAATTGAAGTAATGAGCCTCCCAATGTTGGGAGGCTCATTACTTCAATTCAGATGATGAAAAATCATTTCACTTTTTTAGTTGGAACTTTAGGTGGTTCTCGAAAAAAGATAGCGAAAAAAATGATCCCTAGAGTCGAGACTAAGAGGAATGTATAAACCAATGCTTCCATAAATTCGATCGTGGTTTACAATTATAGCTTCCATACCTGTTTATTTGGGATCATCTCCCGGCTAAAGATAAAGAAAAAAAAGAAGAATCAAAGAAAAGGCGGCAATTGAAATCCAGAGTTCGCCAGTACCTTATGTAAAATAACAAATAGAAAAAAAATAGAAGCTAGAAGCGAAAAATAACAGAACAATCTTGCATCAGACTACTTGTCTTCTTGTAGTTGGATCTCCAAGTTTTTGGAATGCTCCAAATTCTACTTGAGCATCCAAATCTGGGTCAATACCAGCAAAAACATCTCTGAACAAGGTTCTAGCTCCATGCCAAATGTGTCCAAAGAAGAAGAGCAAAGCAAACGAAGCATGTCCAAAAGTAAACCAACCCCTTGGACTGCTACGAAAAACACCATCGGATTTCAAAGTAGCACGATCTAATTCAAAAATTTCACCCAATTGAGCACGTCTAGCATATTTTTTGACAGTAGCAGGATCACTATAACTCACTCCATTCAGTTCGCCACCATAGAATTCAACAGTTACACCTACTTGTTCAACACTATACTTTGATTCTGCCCTTCTAAAAGGAACATCGGCTCTAACAATTCCATCTCCATCTACCAAAACAACTGGAAATGTTTCAAAAAAAGTAGGCATACGACGTACAAAAAGTTCACGCCCTTCTTTATCTCTAAATATAGGGTGTCCTAACCACCCGACAGCTATTCCATCCCCGTTATCCATTGAACCCGCTCTGAATAATCCCCCTTTCGCCGGATTATTTCCGATGTAATCATAAAAAGCTAATTTTTCAGGAATTTTAGACCAAGCTTCTGATAAACTTTGATTTTCGGCTAGTCCAGCACTAACTCTTCGATATATTTCTTGCTGAAAGTATCCCTGATCCCATTGATAGCGGGTGGGACCAAATAATTCGATGGGGGTAGTTGCTGAACCATACCACATAGTTCCAGCAACAACAAAAGCTGCAAAAAAGACAGCAGCGATACTGCTGGAAAGAACGGTTTCAATATTGCCCATACGTAATCCTTTGTATAGACGTTGAGGCGGGCGGACACTAAGATGAAATAAGCCTGCTAATATGCCCAATGTCCCTGCTGCAATATGATGAGAGGCTATTCCTCCTGGAACAAAAGGATCAAAACCTTCCACGCCCCACGCTGGATTTACAGGTTGTACCCTTCCGGTTAGTCCATAAGGGTCGGACACCCATATTCCAGGACCATATAATCCTGTTACATGAAATGCGCCAAAACCAAAGCAAGCCAATCCTGAGAGAAATAAATGAATTCCAAAGATCTTAGGCAAATCTAAAGAAGGTTTTCCTGTACGTTCATCCTCAAATATTTCTAGATCCCAATACACCCAATGCCAGATAGCTGCCAAGAAGCACAAGCCAGAAAATACAATATGTGCCCCGGCTACACCTTCGTAACTCCAAATACCCGGATTCGTTATCGTCCCTCCTGTAATACTCCAACCGCCCCATGAATTGGTTATTCCTAAGCGAGTCATGAAGGGTATAACGAACATACCCTGTCTCCACATTGGATCAAGAACGGGGTCGGAAGGATCAAAAACTGCTAATTCATATAAAGCCATTGAACCAGCCCAGCCAGCAACCAGAGCTGTATGCATTATATGGACAGCAAGCAAACGACCGGGATCATTCAATACGACGGTATGAACACGATACCAAGGCAAACCCATAGGAATACCCCTTTATCAACAAAAAATAGACACTATGTAACTTTATTGCATTAAAAAAACTATGCTATGGACCCCCTTTTTTCAGTGGATTATCTCGGAAAAAGGATGAATATTTGTTCTATTCTTTTAGTAATAATGGAATAGTTCGGTTCGTAGGAAAAAAGAGAAGCAGATCTATTTTATACTCGATAAGTACCAATACGCAATGGGAGTTGAGTCCCTTTTCGATGAGGGAATGCATCCATATTTGATCATCATTCAAAGAACCTATTCGTAAGAATTTTCCTTTATTCATTCTGTTTTCCTTTATTTTATGAACTTATTCAATCTATATTATTAACACAAGAAGCCCATTATTACGCTTCCACATCAAAGTGAAATAGAGTAGTTAATTCTTTTTTCTTTCATTTTATGCCTATTGGTGTTCCAAAAGTCCCTTTTCGAAGTCCCGGAGAGGAAGATGCATCCTGGGTTGACGTATAGTGTGACCTGTCAGATATATTGGGTCATATGGGAGTTCCCCATTCTCTCCCCCGATCGAGATATCCTCTATTTCGCCCAAAAAAATTGATTGAATTATCAAAAATTTGTAGCGTGAAGTGCAATGAAGTGAAATTAGATCCATTTTGTGAGGAGGTATCCATATTAATATTAGCAATTCAAAGAATTTATGGTTGACTTGGCTGGAACAATAAAATGAGGTATCCAGGCTCCGTTTAGAAAAACCCAATTGGAAATATATCTATGATTATTACTTATATCATAGATATCATAAAGGATTCTATTTAGAAATGAATTCTAAATAGAAGTGATCTCAAACTGTTAATCAATCACTAATAAATATGATGAATACGTTGAATATTTGACGAAAGACATGAAAGAAATTAATTGAAAAAAAAAAAGACGTGGTATTGGGGTTATTTGTCCTATATGTGCAAATCCAAATCGGGCAGATCCTTACTCGGAGTAGAGCATAAACCTAAAAAAATCAAAAAAGCCCATTCAGGAACAAGAAAATGACATCGTGATTTTTGGATTGGATCTCGATGAAAAAATACATCAATGAAAAGTTAGTTCAATAAGTTTAGTGAATTTTTTTAATAAAATATTATAGGAAACCCGTCCAAACTCATCGTTCTTGAAAAATAGAAGAAAAGCCACTTCGTTAGAAAGAGTCCCCTGCTATGAAAAAAGAAAGAGGGCTGGAATCTACACATTGATTTTCTTTTTTCGCAAGTTTTGTTGAACCGTATGCATCAAAAGGTGCTCATACGGCTCCTAAGGGATAGAATTTTATCCTAATCAACCGACTTTATCGAGAAAGATTACTTTTTTTAGGCCAAGAGATTGATAGCGAAATCTCGAATCAACTTATTGGTCTTATGGTATATCTCAGTATCGAGAATGATACCAAGGATCTGTATTTATTTATAAACTCTCCTGGCGGCTGGGTAACACCCGGAATAGCTATTTATGATACTATGCAATTTGTGCGACCAGATGTACAGACAATATGCATGGGATTGGCCGCCTCAATGGCGTCTTTTATCCTGGTCGGAGGAGAAATTACCAAACGTCTAGCATTCCCTCACGCTTGGCGCCAATGAGTTTTTTATTTGAGAGAAAAAAGAAGACTATGCCTTCGCCATATGAATTATTAATATTAAGTAATAATAGCATGGCACTTCGAATTCGATATGAAAATTTTTTATTGTTTTTTTTTCAAAAAATTCGATTATATATCGAAAGAGTAGTATGAGATAAAGTAAAGAAAGAGAGGGTATTTACGATTTTATCTTCTCTATCGTAGCCCTATTTCAGCGTCACAAACAAACTTTTTTCACACCGGAAGATTATTAAGAATATTTATGTTATGAAAGAGTACGCAAAAAAACAAAACAAAGAAACTTTGGGATTGCTGAATCAAAGACGAAATAAATATATAAAGCAACGGGGCCATCATAGTATTTTTTAACTCCTCCGAAAAAAAAAAAAGAAGGGTGGTAATTGGATCATTTACGATCTGGGTATAATAGACCCAATATTTTCTCTTTCTTCGATGAAAGATAAAAAAACGAATTCCATTGTGGAGCCGTATGCAATGCGAAAAAAATGCCCGTACGGTTGTTCAATTCTATCTTTTTCTTTATCTCTTTCCCTCGCCTCATCGTGCAAGATAGAGGAACCTTTTATTATGTTATATTCTATCATCAGGGTAATGATCCATCAACCTATTTCCGGTTTTTATGAGGCACAAACCGGAGAATTTATCCTGGAAGCGGAAGAACTCCTGAAACTGCGCGAAACCCTTACAAGGGTTTATGTACAAAGAACAGGCAAGCCCTTATGGGTTGTATCCGAAGACATGGAAAGGGATGTTTTTATGTCAGCAACAGAAGCCCAAGCTCATGGAATTGTTGATCTTGTAGCGGTTGGATAAAAAATAGCAGTGATTTCGCACAAATAGACGATTTAAGATTTTATCTTCTTAAGGGTTTAATATTCTATTAATCTATTACTATTAAAATAAAATTAAATACAAGAAATTCCAAATCATCCGGTTAGGATCGATCTAAACCAGCCCATAATGTATAATTCAGCATGCCAACTATTAAACAACTTATTAGAAATCCACGACAGCCAATCAGAACCGTCACGAAATCCCCCGCTCTTCGGGGATGCCCTCAGCGTCGAGGAACATGTACAAGGGTGTATGTGCGACTCGTTTAAATCATGGGATGAGACAAAATAAAGGAAAGAAAAAAAATTTTCCAGTATCAATGATCAATACCAGTGAATCAGATAGAATGGAAGAACTCCATTCACTATCTAAAAAAGATCGATCTATCTTATCTTTCTATTGTGTATGAAATTTATGGTTTCCATTGGTGTAAATCTAATCACCTCCATTTGCAATTTAAGATCAGAAAGAATTCCCCATTGGTAACAAATAGTTATCCATTAAGCGGGGGAAATCCTATTTAAAAATTAAAAAGCAGAAATATTTTTTTGATTCTTGCAAGAACGGACTAACAGGGTCAGCTATCCAACCAATCTTCATAATTAAATACCGTTACTGTATAAGGTATATCTCGTTATGAAAGACCTATTACTGGAAAATTCATGGGTAGAGCCAAAAAGTGGTAACTGTACAAGTTACCAATAGCATTGATTAAATGAAGGAAGGGCTCCGGTGTATAGAGAGGACCTCACCGTTTAAGAAGTAACCATAGAGACGATGGAACCCACAATTTTATTTCCATTTACTACTTTATTTTATTCCCAATGCCTAGAAAAAAGGAAAAAAACGTGGTCGGGAAGGTTATAGTAGCAAAAGCCATTGGAATTTTGATTTTATAAATTGGAAGAATCCGTTTTGGTATTAATAGACTAGGAAAGGGGAAAAGAATAACTGAAAGAAAGGAAATCAATTAGTTATTCATCAAAGTTTCATTTATTCAATGACCAGAATTAGACGAGGATATATAGCTCGTAGACGCAGAACAAAAATTCGTTTATTTACATCAAGCTTTCGCGGGGCTCATTCAAGACTTACTCGAACAATGACTCAACAGAAAATAAGAGCTTTGGTTTCGTCTCATCGTGATAGAGATAGGAAAAAAAGGGATTTTCGTCGTTTGTGGATCGCTCGAATAAATGCAGTAATTCGCGGGAATCCGGTATTCTATATTTATAGTAGATTCATACACAATCTATATAAGGGGCAGTTGCTTCTTAATCGTAAAATACTTGCACAAATAGCTATATCAAATAGGAATTGTCTTTATATGATTTCCAATGAGATCATAAAATAAGGAAATTGGAAGGAATCCGTCAGAATTTTTAAATGGAGTTTCTCTGGAGAATGAACTCCGAGAAGGTAGAGTAGAAATTAGTATGATAAAATCTGATAATATGATTGATAAAAAGTCGTTAAAATGAGCGAACACGCTCAATAAAAAAAAAGATTTATTCTTCTTTCCCGATTTTCCCGATTCTTTTTTTTTTTTTTCTTACAACACGACTGATTCTCGGATTTTTTGAACAAGACATCCATCTGTGTTTGAGTTTGAATTCGGATTGGAATTTTGATTCAATTGAAGAGTAAGCTTATTTTTTTCTGAGTCTAAAACCTGTAGTTCTAGTGGTCGACTCACTTCTTTCAAATTGTTTCTCATTATTAAGAAAAGGTAACAAAGATAAAATACGAGCTTGTTTTATAGCAATAGTAATTAATCGTTGTTCTTTTAAGGTCAACTTATTCACCCGTCTAGATAATATTTTCCCTTGTTCACTAATAAATCGACTAATTAAACTCATGTTTCTATAATCAATTCGATCCCCCGATTGGATCGGGGGCAAACGCCTACGAAAAGATCTCTTGGGTTTAAGAAAGAGTCGTTTGGATTTATCCATAATTTGTTTATTCCTTATCCCTAAAATCCTATTTTGATCAAATAAAAAATGATTTCTATTATTAATTAATAGGATTTGGTTTGTCTATATTTATTTATTTGTTTCTATTTAACTATATGAAATAATATAGATATATATATATCTCATTTTTTTTTTTCATGTTCTTCGGAAAGGTGACACACAAGCACTAGATTCGATCTATATCTATTTCTTTATCTCCCCGTGAATTGTATGTTTGTAACAATAGGGACAGAATTTTCTCAATTCCAATCGACTAGGTGTATTGTGTCGATTCTTTTGAGTAATATATCTGGAAATACCCGTTGATTCCTTTTTAACACCATTTCGAACACAACTGGTACATTCCAAAATAACCCTTACTCGGACATCTTTACCCTTGGCCATGAACCTCCTTTGGGTTTTTAATTCACCCACCTTTTCTATTTTCCGATCCGAAGCGAATAAGACGAAAGGAACAAAAAAATCGAAGTTGCTAATAACTCAAAATCCAATTATGAAATAAAGATTTTGTTCCAATCAATATAGTAAATAATAAGTAATACAAAAATTTCGAACTCTATTTGTAATCGCAATAAAATATTTCATTTAAGTATCTTGTATTGTATGATACTCTTACAATAGCCACATTTCGATTTCCGTTTTCTTTTAACTCTATTATTAATTGAATTGGAGTCTGAACCCGAGTTTCGCTGAGGTTGAATCCACCTTTTTCTTTCGCTTTCCTCCCTTATTCTATCTATCTAATTCTAAAAAAAAAGAAGGGAAAGATAGATTAGTCACAAATATTTGATTCTATTTCGAATCTTCTTCACCCCTTTCCATGTCAATAACTAGAATGAAAAAAAAGGAAATGTCAACGCATCTGGGAATAAACGATTGATTTCTATCAATAAACCTGCTAAAGATCCGAACCATAGAGTACTTAGTACCGGTGCCACGGAAAGATATGTTTTTAGATCTCGCATTGAAAATCCTCCTTCTTTTTTTTTGTATTCCATATTGGAATACATTATATTATGCTAAGAGATATATATGTAGTTAAAGACCACTTGTATTTGTGCGCGGAATCCCTAATTCAAATTGAAATGTGCAATAATTCGGTAGATAAGATTTTCTTTTCTTTCTTTTTCTTAAAGCAGAAAGCTGGGTCCCTTTCTGCCTGAGAATTCCCCAGAAAAATATTCGAAAAATATTCATTTATTATTATTCTATGTTATATGATATGAGACCAAAAAAAAGAAAAGGCAAGATCCATTTTTCATATCAATGGAGGAAATAAAATAAGGGATGTGGAAAACAAGACGGGGATTTTCTACAATGATACTGTAGACGAATTAAAAGGGATGTAGCGCAGCTTGGTAGCGCGTTTGTTTTGGGTACAAAATGTCACGGGTTCAAATCCTGTCATCCCTACCTATTACTTCTCCTCTGAGCAGTAACGATAGATCCAGATCTATTAAAAAAATTGGACATATATAATCTTTAATTTTATGATATATGATAGTATACACATCCAAGAAGTATTTATTGGGGTTATACAAAAAATCCCCTTCTTTACATTACAGCCTTTTACGTTGTCATAAGAAAGCGCTCTTAGTTCAGTTCGGTAGAACGTGGGTCTCCAAAACCCAATGTCGTAGGTTCAAATCCTACAGAGCGTGATTTCGCTCTTGTCTTGTTAGACCGAAAATGATACTCAACTGAAAGAATTGAAGAACAATCTCACTTTGGCCTTGACCTCCTCCTTTTTTTAATTTAATCCGGAGGAGGTCAGTTAAAAAAAAGAGATGTTAATTAATCAAAGGTCCAACTGATCACCACGTCTGTATTGTAAATATGCGGTTACGAATAATCCAGCCAAAGTAATAGGAATTAGACCTAAGACGATTCCAAATAGAAAAACTTCAATCATTTCAATTTAATTTATTTGAAAGAGGAAAAAGAGAGGTAATATCTATCCCTAAATAGTAATCCGTATTGCCTAGGAATCTCAATG